ATCTTATTTTAGCTTTGTTTTGGTAAGTTGTTGAAACAGTGGAATGCTGGTGGATTTGATAAGTTTCATTCTAATGTTGTTGCATATTTTGTTTTTGGATCTGATAAGAAATATTCTTTTGTTCCATGTTCTACTGCTTTTTCTTCATTTGTTAATAATTCAAATACTATATATAAGAATAATACTGTTGCTATTAAACTTATAAATGATCCAAATGATGCTATGTAGTTTCATCCTGAATATGCATCTGGATAGTCTGGTATTCTTCTTGGCATCAATTTTGTTATCATAGGGTATTTAAACCCTATTTCCCATCCTCCTAGATGGGTTCAGACTATGTCATCTATCAATCTACTGATTAATAGTTGGGCGCTCGTGTCGGGATTATTGTTGAAGTGACTCACCCGTTAGTCGTTGAACTTGCTTATTACCTATCATTAATCTCACATGATAGTACTTCGTAATAAGATTAGCTGCAAATTGTCTCTAAAAGATTATGCTATCAAATACATGCTTTTAAAGAGATCCTTGCAATTCACCCAATTTTCTTACAGAGTCGTAACTCTGTAGGGGCATTTTTAATACTTTAATGAAGTTTATTTCTACTAAATATTTTTCCTTTAAAAGAAAGACCATTTTTTATATATTTTCTTAATGTATCTTTCCCCATATTAAATTGTTTAGCACAATTTATTGTCGAATATTCCCCTATTAAACTCATATCTTCACTATTATACACATAAACTAATTTAGTTAATTTTGCTATAGTTGAAGCAGATTTTATCTTTCCATATAGTGGGTTATTTACTCCCCTTTTGTCTTTAGTCTGCATTTCTAGAAACTCTTTAGATCATTACCATAGGTAATGATTAGTTATCAGTAAAAGAATTTTATCCTACCGACACTATGTGTCGGTCTCTTCCATACATTGGATTTAGATTACCTAATCTACTTAATCCAAACTCTGGTTTATGAATATCATTACTTTAGTAATGATTTCTTATTCTTATTCTTAGTCTTATCAGCCGAAGGCTGACCTTTTGTTGATCCTGCTTGTTTAGATAAATTTATTACTAAATCTGGATTATTATTAAATAATAAATCTAAGTAATATTGTTCTCTAGATAGTATATATTCTTTAGTTACATCACCGGATGTTCCTAGATCTTCTAATATTGCTAAAGCAAAATTATATTTTCCATAATAGTTCATATTATTATATATTGGATAATTTCTTTTTAAAATACTAGGAGTCCAATAACTAAATAATCTAGATGAACCATTCCAAGCACTTCCTACATATATTTTTCCTGTTATTAAATTTATCCATTGATATATTATAGATCTTTTTTTATTATCAGAACCTATTATATTCTTATCCTTATTAGGATTATTATATAATCTTACTGGCTCATTTAACCAGATCGGTTTTCTATGTGGACCATATGGAATTTGGATTATATTTTTTTTATGTTTTAAAGAAAGACTTAAAGCTCCATTTATTACATGATTCTCTATATTTAATTCTATTGAATAATATAAGATACTTGCTGCACATAGTGCTACCATTAAGTTTAAAGATAATTTCTCTTCATTAAAATACCTAGAATTTCCTTTACCCGCTAATCCTAAGAAGTGCATTGGGAAAAATGTGATATTCACCCCGATGAACATTGTTCAGAAGTGGATTTGTCCTAATAACTCGTTATATTGTTTTCCTGTTATTTTTCCTATTCAGTAATAGAATGCTGCAAATAATGCAAACACTGCTCCCATTGATAATACATAGTGGAAGTGTGCTACCACGTAGTATGTATCATGTAATGCTATGTCTATTGATGCATTTGCTAATACTACTCCTGTTAATCCTCCTAATGTGAATAAGAATATGAATCCCATTGCAAATAACATTGGTGTATTAAATCTTATACTTCCTCCATATATTGTTGCTAATCATGAGAATATTTTTATTCCTGTTGGTACTGCTATTATCATTGTTGCCGCTGTAAAGTATGCTCTTGTCAAAAATTTGGACTATATCTTGAAATAATAATTATATAATTATTATCCCTCTTGCGTATTAGTCTCTGAGGATCCTTTAGATTTTATACTTATGATTTTCTTTATCCCTTTATCAGTTAAATGAAGCCCATTGGTTATCATTATATAAACTTTCCTAAATTTTAGAAAACTTACAAATTTACTAGATTGTAAATTATATTTATCTAAATACTTTATTAATTCATAAGCTGTAGAATAACCAGAACTTTTATAACACCAAATTCCTGTGCTATATTGACTTATATTTCCTTTTTTTATTAAATTATAAACTAAGGTTAATAGTAAAGAATCCTTTTGTTTTAAAGAATATTCTAATCTTACACTATAACCTATTGAATGTGATTTACTTTTTACTACTGAAATATGAAAACATCCATCTGCATCAGTAAATCCTGCTAACCAATGATTATTTAAAGTTATTGTTTTAGTTGGAGGTAATATTGTTATATTCAATCAAGTAGAATAATTATGTTTAATTAATTGATCATATTTTAAATTAGAAACTAATTTTCCATTTATTAAATAAATTATTCTTTCTAATCCTTTAGTATGTCTACAAATATACCTTACTGCTTTTTTATCTTTAACTTTATAAACATTACCATAACCTATTCTTTTTTTTATATAATAAGCTAAAAAAGTATCTGATTCATTAAATAAAATCTGTATTGTTTTATCACCAAACCATCCATCTCCTTCTATTAATCCCGCTAAATAATAAGCCAATTCTAAATCCGTTAACTCTTTTCTATTTACGGGAGGATGCTCTGATATTTTTAGTAATTCAAAATATTTTACATAAGTACTATTATTTCTAGTTTTTGCTAAAACTAGCCAATTTTTTAACTTCCCCGAAGGGTTTGCTATTAATCTAAAGTTTCCTGCTGATTGCCAACTATTACAGATTTTTCCGAACGTAACTGGTACGAGTGGACTGCAATATAAAAGGTTTCCAGCATATAGCAAGATTTTTTTGTCTGTAAACACGTGAGCGTTGGTATCTACATCTAATCCTACTGAATACATATGGTGTGATCACACTATGAATCCTAATATTCCTATTGATGCTAATGCATAAACCATTCCTAAATAACCAAATATTCTTTTTCCTGAGAATGTTGATATTACATGGCTTATTATTCCAAATCCTGGTATTATTAATATATACACTTCAGGATGCCCAAAGAATCCATATTTTTAAACTTATATTTCTTGGTTCTTCACCTATCTCTCATATAAGCCCCTGTACCATCTCTACCTCAATCATCCCCTTCTCTTTTCGAAGTTTCATCTTGGTTTCCTTGATGGCCTTGTGTTTTTTAAAAAAAAAATATCGACTGTACATCAAGCACCTTTTCAGGCACCCACTAGTGAGCCAGTCTGTAGCGATCACTTAGATAACCGTCGGTCTTTAACTGAGATATTATTAACCGATTTCACTAGCATAGCCAAACCTTACGGTTCCTGACCCCGCTAAGGGTCAGCTGATTACTCATCATTTCCTTCTAAGAGTTTCTATGATAATTTTTTCATCAGGACTAGAATTATGGTAGTGTTTTAGACTTCATGTCTTAAGGTCTTTTCTTTTTTCTTCTATTACAGTGAGGCCTATACACTGTATAGGCCTCAATGTTATAGCCAACATATGCCTTAATCCATTCCTAGAGGTTACCCTCTACCACATCCTGTCTTCCCTTATTACTCATTTATTTTTAAAGCCATATCTTTTAATATAGACCTTAATTCAGTACTTAAATGCTCTTTTTTTGTTATTCTGCTATGAATTTTTTTTCATAGTTCATAACTCTTTAATTTCTTACTTCTTAATTTATATTTCTCAAAATAAGGATATATTTTATAACAATTTTTTTCTCCTCCTATTACATAAGAATAATTATCTTCTATATAATGAGAATCTATTAATCCGGCTTCAAATAATAATATCAATCTACTTAATACCGGTAAATTCTTTCTACCTTTTTGACTTACTAAATATCTTATTCTAAATGCTTTTGAATTTGATAAAAATGATATCGTAAAACATCCTTCTGCATCTGTAAATCCTGATAATCATGCATTATCTAATCTTGGTCATATTTTATTATTTTTTAATGGTATTTTTTCTAACCTTATTTTTCCTTTTTTTGCTTTTTCATTATATACTTCTATAAATCTTGCAAATTTTTCCTTTTTACTTGGTAATACTAAATTTCCATTTAATAATAATACTATTAACTCTAATCCTTTTTTATCTTGAACTATATATCTATGAGAAGTTTTGCTTTGTGCTATTACATTTCCAAATCCTAAATTCTCTTTTATTAATTTTAGTACCTGAATATCTTCACTACTTTGAGTTATTATTAAACTTAAATCCTTTCTAGAACTTATTACTAATGAACCATCTCCTTCTATTAATCCTATTAATCAAGTTAAAAATTCTTCTGATGGCATTTCTCTTGTATTGTTAAAATATTCATGATATTTTTGTCTAAACATACTTAAATCAAATTTATCCTCTGTATCATCTATATCATTTGGTTGACTTATTCTTTTTAATGGTAATATACTTAAGAAGATATGTTGGTATAATACTGGATCTCCACCTCCAGCTGGTTCGTAGAATGAACTGTTAAAGTTTCTATCTGTTAATAACATTGTTATTCCACCAGCTAATACTGGTAATGATAATAATAATAATATTGCTGTTATAAATACTGCTCATACGAATAATGGTAATTTATGTCAGCTCATACCTGGTGCTCTCATATTTATTATTGTTGTTATAAAGTTTATTGCTCCTAACATTGAAGATATACCTGCTAAGTGTAAGCTAAATATTGCTAAATCTACAGATCCCCCTGAGTGAGCTTGTATTGAAGATAATGGTGGATACACTGTTCATCCTGTACCCGCTCCACTTTCTACAAATGAAGATAATAATAATAATATTAATGATGGTGGTAATAATCAGAATGATATATTATTTAATCTTGGAAATGCCATATCGGCTGCTCCTATCATTACTGGTACAAAGAAGTTACCAAAACCACCTATTAATGCTGGCATTGTCATGAAGAATATCATTACAAAAGCGTGTGCTGTTACTACTACATTATATAATTGATGGTCTTCTTGTAAATATTGTACTCCTGGACCTCCTAATTCTAATCTTATTATTATTGATAATACTGTTCCTATTAATCCTGCTAATACTGCAAATATTAAGTATAATACTCCTATATCTCTAGCATTTGTTGAATATAACCATCTTAAATACATTTTTTTTTCTTTTCTCCTTTTTCTCCTCTTCTTTTTTCTCACTTTTCCTTTTTTTTGATAGTATATTATACTATAAAACATGATTATTTATTGTTTCTTTTTCTATTTCTTTCTTTATTTCTATTTATCTATAAGTTATTATTTTTCTTTTTTTTTTTATCCTTTATATATATATATATCTATATATCTATTTTGTTTTATGTTATCAATAACAATAATTATTTTTATTTTAGGTTTGGGTTTTTTAGGTAATAATTTTCATATACATAGAATTTCCATGATCTTTTTTTTCTTTGCTGCTCTTTTAAATCTTCATGTTTCTTTCTATTCTATTCTTTCTTCTGGTATTGCTCTTTACAATGGATTATTTGTAGTTTCTCCTTTCTTATTATATGTTGAAACTTTTATTTTCCTTATTGCTGGATTTAGTATGGTTATTCTTTCATCTAATGTTATTAAAGAATACTCTATTCTTATTCTTTTAACTTCTTTTGGTATGACTACTTTAATTAGCAGTAATGATCTTGTTAGTGTTTTATTAGGTATCGAATTACAAACTTTAGCTTTATATATTATTGCTAGTTTATATAGAGATTCTGAATCATCTACTTCTGCCGGATTAAAATACTATTTATTAGGTGCTTTATCTTCATGTTTTATTGCTTTAGGAAGTAGTATTATATATGGTATGATCGGTATTACTAACCTTGAAGAGATTTTCATTTTTATTAATATCTCTAACTCTCTTAATTTATTCTTCCCTATACTTTTAATTTCTGTTGGATTATTATTTAAAATCGGGGCCGCTCCTTTCCATAACTGATTAGCTGATGTTATTGATGGTGTTCCTACAATTATCTCTACTTGATTAGCTGCTGTTTCTAAAATATCTATTTTTGTTTTACTTTTTGCCTTATACAATAATTTCTTTATTTTCTTAAATGATCAAATTTTCTTATTCAGTATTCTTTTATCTTTTATTGTTGGTTCTTTTGTTGGTATTGTTCAATATAGAGTTAAAAGATTATTAGCTTATAGTAGTATTGCTCATGCTGGTTTCCTTTTATTAGGTTTAATACTTAATAATTCTATTGGTTTCTCTGCTTTCTTATTTTATCTTGTTCAATACTCTATTACTGTTTTAAATATCTTCATTATTTTCATTGCTTATGGTCAAATCCTTGATAGTTCTAATATCTATTCTCCTATTGAAACTCTTTCTCAATTAAAAGGAAAACATATCATTAATCCTCTTTTAGCTTTCAGCCTTGCTATTTGTTTATTCTCTTCTGCTGGTATCCCTCCTTTTATTGGTTTCTTTGCTAAATTTAATATCTTCTTCTCTGCACTTGATTCTGGTTATTTCTTCATTACTCTTGTTTCTGTTCTTACTAGTGTAATTAGTGCTTACTTCTATATTAAAATTATTAAAGTTTTATATTTCCACTCTATTCCTTTCTCTAATAAACAGGCTATCTCTTCTGATTTAGCTTTTAGTATCTCTTTACTTACATTTATTATTGTTTTCTTCTTCTTCTTCCCATCTGATATTTTAGATACTCTTAATATTATTTCTATCTTATAGCTATTTATGGCGGATATGATGAAATTGGTAAACATGTCATATTTAGGATATGATGACTTTTGGTCTTGCAAGTTCAATTCTTGCTATCCGCATTATTTATTACAGGGAAAATAGGATTCGAACCTATACGCTCAATTTTGAAGACTGATATTCTACCGTTAAATTATTTCCCTCCTTCTGATCCATAGGCTTATTGCCTTCTTTTCACTTTCTCTCTTCTTTTCTTTTACCCGAGGTCTAAGTTGTCTTATTTCTTATTTAAGATCCTCAATAATATACTGCTATAAATAAGAATAATCATACTACATCTACAAAGTGTCAATATAATATTGCTGATTGGAATCCTTCATGATGTGTATCTGTTAATTCGTAATTTACTACTCTATTAAATGCTACTGCTAAGAATATTGTTCCTACTAATACATGTATTCCGTGGAACCCTGTCGAGAAAAAGAATGTTGAACCAAATACTCCATCGCTAAATGTAAATGGTGCATTGTAATATTCTATTCCTTGGAACATTAAGAATAATACTGCTAATACTAATGTAAAGAATAAGCTTATTATTACTAATTTTCTATTTCCTGTTATTAATCCATGGTGTGCTGTTGTTACAGTTGCCCCTGATGATAATAATATTATTGTATTTAATAATGGTAATTCTCATATATTTAATGGTTCTATTCCTAATGGTGGTCACATTACTCCTAATTCTACTGATGGTGCTAAGCTTGAATGGAAATATGCTCAGAATATTGAAAAGAAGAAGAATACTTCTGATACTATAAATAATATAAATCCTATATTTATACCTCTTCTTACTTTTTTTGTATGATATCCTTGATATCCTGCTTCTCTTATACAGTCTCTTCATCATAATGTCATAGTCATTACTGTTACTAATAATCCTATTACTAATACTAAACTTCCTAAACCATTAAAATATATTACTCCTCCTATTGTTGTTAATCCTAAACCTATTGATGTTGTTAATGGTCATGGTGATGGTTCTACTAAATGAAATGGATGTGCTTGTAAATTTTGTTTCATTTTTCTTTTTTTCTTTCTTTATCTTCTCATTCTCTCTTTTTCTTCTTTTCTTCCCTCAGCTGCTTTTTTATACTGATTTATTTCCTTCTTAATGTAAGTATATTGCGTCTTTTATATATGATGATGCTAATATTACAAACACTATTGCTTGTAAGAATGCTATTCCTAATTCTAATCCTACTAATAAACTAAATATTAACATTGGTAATAATCCTATTATTGCTGATAATACTGAACCTTTCATAAATTGGTATAAGAATGTTGATAATATTTTTAATAATGTGTGTCCTGCTATTATATTTGCTCCTAATCTCACTCCTAAACTTACCGCTCTTGCTAAATATGATATTGATTCTATTATTACTAATAATGGTACTAATCCTAATGGTGTCCCTGCTGGTACTAATAAACTAAAGAATACTAATTTATGTTTTACTAATCCTATTATTGTTACACCTATTAATATTGATACACTTAAACTTAATGTTAATGCTAAATGTGATGTTGGTGTGAAGCTATATGGTACCATACCTACTAAGTTTGATATTAATATTAATACAAATATTGAATATAAATATGGTAAATATATTTCATTTGCTGATCCTATTTGATCTCTTACTATTTTATTTATTGTATCATATAATGATTCTTTTATTAAATAGCTTTTATTTCCTACTATACTTGTTATATTTGTCACTAATTGTGATAATAATGTTACTAATACTAATCCTATTATTAAATATAATCCTAAATTTGTTATTGATATTTTATTTATTGATAATATTGGTAATGATGTACTTATTAAATCTGTTATTATAAATTGTTCTAGTGGGTTTCTTAACATTTTTTTCTTTCTTTTTTCTTTCTTTTCTTCTCATTCTCTCTTTTTCTCTCTTTCTTCTTTCTTTCTTTCTTATTTTTTATGGTAAATATAATTTTTTCTTTTATATCCTACTTATTGTGTGGACTCTTTATTTTTTATTTTTTCTTAAATCATTTATTGTATTTTCTATTAATCCTATTACTGGTACTAACATAAATCATCCAAAATATAATATTGAACAGCTTTGTCCTATTATTATATATGGTGCTTCTACTGGTTTAGCTCCTACTCATCCTAATAATAAAAAGTTAGCAAAGAATATTCATAATACTAATTTTGATATTGGTTGGAATTGGCTACCTCTTATTCTTGATATATCTATGAAAGGCATTGCTAATAATATGAATATCGCTCCAAACATTGCTATAACTCCTAATAATTTATTTGGTATCGATCTTAATATTGCATAATATGGTAAGAAATATCATTCTGGTTGGATATGTGCTGGTGTTACTAATGGATTTGCTGGTATATAATTATCTGGGTGACCCATCATATTTGGTGCATAGAACACTACTATTGCTAATATTAAAAAAAATGCTAAGAATCCTACTAAATCCTTAAATGTATAATAAGGATGGAATGGTATTCTATCACTATTTGCTGTTACTCCTAATGGATTATTTGACCCATGTTCATGTAATGCTATTAAGTGTAATACTACTAATCCTGCTAATATGAATGGTAATAAGTAGTGTAAACTAAAGAATCTGTTTAATGTTGCATTATCAACTGAGAAACCTCCTCATATAAATTCCACTAAACTTGTTCCTACTCATGGTATAGCTGATAATAAATTTGTAATAACTGTTGCCAAACTTAAATTTTATATATTGCAGTAATATACTGATGTGTTTTCATTGTTTTCAATATATAAACCACGTACTTTACATATTCTCACTTATCATTTATTCTATAAGCTTATATCTCATTTTTGTAAAGCCTTATGCTAGTTTCTTCTAGTAAGTTTCGACTGTACATTAAGCACCTTTTCAGGTACCCACCAATGAGCCAGTCTGTAGCGATTTTATAAATAAAACCGACGGTCTTGGTCTAAAACATTTAACTTTTAACCCGTATTCATTAGTGTCGCTTTTTTCTGTTAATAATATTAAATAAAATGTAAACTTTAATATTATTATAGTTTTTTGAAAAAAACTATGCTTTTTAATTAAGCTATTCTATAATTTTATATTTCATTTCTGGTATTATATATGGTGATATTATCTTTCTCAATTCGGGAATAGACTCTTTTCAAATATATATTATATATTGATCCTTTGCCCCTGCTGATTGTACTGTTGCTTTTAAATTGAAATTCTCATGTAATATTCTTACTAATAATAAACATTCCGAATAAGTATAAGAATTTGTACATAATTTTAACCCTTTACTTACTTTAACTCCATCATCCATTATTCATATTGCTAATGCTAATGGTGTTAAATATTTTCCTATACACTCTGGTACTTTTTTTTTATTATCTATATACCAAAGATCATGTATTTCATTAAAGCTTGTATAGGTTCAAGTATGAAATCTTACTATTTTTCTTACTACTCCTTTTTTACCTAATCTTGTTGTTATTACTGGTATATTCTCATTACAATAACCTTTTAATGCTAATTGATTGTGTAACCATAATAAATAGGTTACATGAGTACTTTCTTGATAAAAACTTATTCTAGTTCCTACTCCTCCCTTTCTTTGTTCAGCATGAGCATCTCCTAATAATGAACCAAATATTATAGAATATATACTTATATCATGTGGTCCTATTCTTTTTATACCTTTAATCTTATTTTTTGTTAATAAAGGCATAATCATGATACTTATATCATTAAAATGATTTATATATGAAAATTTTAGAATTTCTTTATTAAATAAACATATAAGGCACTTTAATTTACCTCATAATGACATTTGTCCCCATGGCAGTGTATAACCTAAGAATCCTGTTGCCATTGTTAATACAAATATTATTACACCTATTGATCATAACATTATTCTTGGTCTTGCATAAGAACCATAATAAAGTCCTCTAGCCATATGTAAATATATAAATATAAAGAAGAATGATGCTACATTTGCGTGACAATATCTTATTAATCATCCAAAATGTACATCTCTCATTATATGTTCTACTGAATTAAATGCTAATTCTATATTTGCTGCATAATGCATTGCTAATGTTACTCCTGTTATTATTTGCATTACTAATGCTACTCCTAATAATGATCCAAAACTTCAAAAATATGATAAATTACTTGGAGATGGAGAATCGATAACATAGCTATTTACTATTGATAATATTGAATGGGTCTTTAATAACCTTAAAGCTAAATAATTTTTTTAAAATTATTTTCTTTTTTTTTTTTATATTTTCTCTTTTTTTCTTTTATTTATCTCTTTTTCTTTTTCTTTCGTCATAACCATTTTTACTTGTCTTTATCATAACTTTCTATTGTTTATTTATTGCTTTAGCAATTTTTTTTTACTCAATTAATTCTTCTCCTAGGGGGGAAAGTGGTTACCATTCTACGACAGGTTCCCCTACCGTAACTTTGTTACGACTTAAGATAGGTTATAATAAAATAATCATTGCTAGCTTTTATATTTTCAATATATCATCAAGAATGATATTCTTCTTATATAATCACTATTAATTTTCATATTTTTTTCTTCCCTATCCTTGACGGGCGATTAGTACATAGTTAATATTCTTTTTCACCGTGACATCATGATTCACGATTACTAGCAATTCCTACTTCAGGTAGTCGAATTTCAGACTTCCATCTGTACATAGTAGTATTTAAGGTTTTCTTCATAGCCTATTGTTACTACCCATGTGGCACGTCTATAGCCCAATCTATTAAAACCATAAGGACTTGTCTTTAACCCCCTCGATCTTTCCTTTAGGAGTCGATTTTACTAAGATTTAATTAGTAAAGAGGATTTCGTTCGTTCTCGGACCTAACCATACATCTCAAAACACGAACTGAAGACAGCCATGCAATACCTGTAAATTACAAATATAATTTATCAGTACTAAAGTACTGATATTAAATATATCTAATAATTTATTCAAAGATTGGTAAGATTATTTGGGTGCTATCAAATTAAATAACATGCTTCACTGCTGGTCTTAAAAACCGTCTATTCTTTTAAGTTTCTTTCTTGCGAATGTACTCCCCAGGTGGAATGCTTTCTTGTTTAATATAGCACTCATCGTTTAGGGTGTGGACTAATAGGGTATCTAATCCTCTTCGCTACCCACACTTTAGTCTATTAGCGTCAGTGTTTCAAAGAAAAATGCCTTCGCTTTTTAGTATTCCTAGAAATATAATAAGATTCTATCCCTACACCTCTAATTTCTATTCCCCTTTATACACTCAAGCTAATTTCTTACAAAATTAGCTGCCTACTGACCCTTTACACCTAGATATTATGAATTACGCTTATCCTTTTCGTATAACCGCGACTGCTGGCACGAAATTTGTCAGGATTTAATAGAGAAGTAATATCATTATTTTTCTTTCTCTTTAGAAGTTTTATGCTTATTTACTTTGCACTCTTACTATCTTGCTGGATCAGGGTTTCCCCCATTGTCCAAGATTCCCCACTGCTGGCAGGCTTATTTATCCTACGTAGCTCTTTTTCATTGCTACTGTGATCTATCTTTTTTCTAGTATAGATTTCAGATCCTCGGCTTGGTAAGCCATTACCTTACCAACTACCTAATCTTTTTTATAGGCTCTATTTTATGGCGGGTTTCCCCTTATTTATTCCAAAACCATATATTAGTTTATATTCCTATATAAAACTCACCCGTATGCTATGATCTAACGATAGTCGTTAACTACGTTCTTTTCATACAACTTGCATGTGTAATGCCGATAGTTAGCGTAAATTCGTAGCCAAGATCAAACTATTTTTAGTTTTTTTGCAATTATTATTTATTGCCTTTTTTATTTTTTTTGTCTTTCTTATAAAATTTTATTATCAAGTTATTCTAGTTTTAGTACTAAATGACTTATTAATTTGCATTATTTACATCTTTAGCCTACTTCTTTTTCGGTCTAGTCTTGACCGACTTTTTTAGGTATTTAGTATTTTTTGGATTCATACTTGATATGCTTTCAGTAATTATTCCTTTATGAACGTGGCTTCCCTGTCCTTTTCCTTCAGGTACACTATTGGTTCACTATTTCCGATCCTTTCGTACTAGGAGCTAATAAATACTTAATTCCAATTCCCTTAGTAGATAGGGTCCATACTGACTCACGTCGTATTTAACCCAACTCACGTACCACTTTAGTCGGCGAACAGCCGAACCCTTGGAACCTTTTCCAGCTCCAGGATGTGATGAGTCGACATCGAGGTATCAAACCAGCTCGTCTATACGTACTATAAGAGCTGATGAATCTGTTATCCCTTGAGTAGCTTTTATTCGTTGAGCGATGACCATTCCATTCTGTTATCATCGGATCACTATGTCCGAGTTACCTCTCAGCTTGTCTTGTAAGACTGGCTGTTAAGCAGAGTTATGCCATTACACTTTTAAGTTGACTTCTTTTCACTTTTATCTCTACCTTCGAACGCCTCCGTTACCTTTTGGGAGGCAACCACCCCAGTTAAACTGCCCGATAAACAATATTTTATCAATAAATGATCTCTTTTGGATTAGTTAGTTCCCCACCAAGGGTCAATCATAAACCGACTTTATTCATCTACAGTAAAGCTTCAAAGGGTCTTCCCGTCTAGCTAAGGGTAGAAGGCATTTTCACCTCCATTGCAATTTCACTGAGTTCATCTTGGAGACAGTTAGGGAAATCATTACACCACTCATGCAAGACTATAATTAGTAGTCAAGGTATTACGCTACCTTAGAACCGTCATAGTTACGGCTGCCGTTTACTAGTGAGATCTCTCTCTTTGCTAGCACTGGGCAGGTGTCAGACTTTATACATCAAATCTGTTATGTTTTTGCAAAGTCTTGTGTTTTAAGTAAACAGTTGCTCCCTATTTTGTATGTGCCATAATAATATATCTATTTCCTTGATATCTTATTATCCTCCTTCTCCCTAAGTTACAGAGGTAATTTGCCGAGTTCCTTCAAGATGATTGTCTCAAACGCCTATTCTGAATACCAGTGTCGGTTTAGGGTACGGTTTATTTTTTATTAATCTTTTTTCCTGAGCTTTTACACTTTTTAATTAATAAGTTTTTTTCATCAATCTATTCCATCTTAGATACCGTTACTTTACGAACAGCTATTCTATATTGCTGTTCAACCCTTATCCTATTGGCGAGAATTATTTGTATATTCTTTTTTGTTACTCATGTCAGCATTGTCTCTTCAGATTCTACTGAATGTTCTGCTACCACTTCATGGCTTTTGCCATGGTTGGTCAATTTCGGTAATTGACTTAGACCCAATATATTTAATATCTATTTATAAGAATATATAGACCCATGAGCTAGTACGCTTTCATAATAAGATGGCTGCTTCCAAGCCCACTTTAGGATTGTTAACTTATAAATTTTATTTTTTTCACTCAGTCAATTTTTCGGGACCTTAATCTGACCGCTGGGCTGTTACCCTTTCGACAGAGGAGCTTATCCCCCACTGTCTGACTCCTACTCATTATATTGATTCTTTATTAGATTAGATACAAATGATAGAGATTTTACTCCCCCCAATTAAACTTTTGTTTTCTATCCAGTGCTATACTTAATCAATCTATATTTAATAAGGTTCTACTTAAATAGTTTTCGCAGAATACCAGCTATCTCCAAGTTCGATTAGCTTTTCACTCCCTACCACAAATCTTTGGTGCCTATTGCTACAGACTACCATTCAGTCTTTTAACTTGTTCATGGTAAGATCACCTGGTTTCGGGTCTGATAACTGAAACTTTTCTTATTTTCATCTAGTTCCTTTTTACTTGCTTCACCTATCAACTTGCTGACCCATTATGCAAAAGGTACGTTGTCAGTTCATTTTCTACTTTCCTTACAACTGCTTATAGACTAACTTATTCCAGTTCTTTTCACCAGTTTACTACTTTCTTTTCAATTTTCCCTCACGGTACTCTTCACTATCGCTCAAAATAACATATTTACTTTTAGAGGATGGTTCCCCTATCTTCAAACAAGTTTTCTCTCGTTCTACTTTCTTTTTTTTACTTAATACGGGACTTTCACCCTCTTTGGTTCTAATTTCCTTTAGCTTTCTTAAGTAAATTTTCTTCATTGGTTTCGCTCACCACTACTTCCAATATCTCGGTTGATTTCTTTTCCTCCTAATACTTTAGATGTTTCTGTTCTTAGGGTTTTCTTATATTCTTTTCTCGGTTTCCCTGTTGGATTCTACTGGTTTATCTTCTAATCCCCTAGTATTTCTTCTATTAATCCCTTTTTATTTTGGCTTATCTTCCTAAATTAGTCCTTACTTTCTTCTTGATAATCTTTTTCTTATATTTCTTTTATATCCTTTTTCCTATTCCTCCTTTTCCTCCTCCTCCCTTTTTCCCTCCCTTTCTCTTTCCCTATCCTCTATTTTTACCTCCTTCTCTATATCCTGTATTACGCTAGATTACCCATTTGGGCTACTTATTGATAGTGAGCGGGTCTAATTACTTTTTTATTGACCCTTCTACAAGTGTTTTTCTTACTAATGATAATCTTGGTATTCTTGGTAAAAATACTTTTGATACTAGTACTATTAATAAAATCAACACTAAGTATAAAAAACTTACTTGGTTTACAAAATATATTGGTATTAATTGTGGCATTTCTTTTTTCTTTATCTGCTATTATTTTTTTTATATTGTCATTCTTATTGTGCCGGTGCCTGCTATTTGATCTCACTTTTCTGGAAAAAAAAGGACTCGAACCTTCAAGGATTAATCTAATCCAAAACTTAGCAAGTTTCTGCCTTACCATTAGGCTATTTTTCCTGTACTGTTTTTTAGGATGAATTGGAGTTGAACCAATATCTTGCCCGTTATGAGCGGAATGCTCTACCAATTAAGCTATCATCCTTCTATGAGAAGTATAGGACTTGAACCTATAGTGATTTATATCATCTAATTTACAGTTAGATCGCTATACCAATTAGCATACTTCCCTGAGAAATGGTTGATTTGAACAACCTCCGTATACTTGTAAGGTATATGCTCTTCCTATTAAGCTAATTCCTCTCGTGAGGTCTTTTTCCTCACCACATCTCTTTTTCATTAAGCTGATGTTCCTTTTACATATTTTAATGCTCCTTTACTTATTTCATAATAGAAACCTATTGTTAATATTATAAAAAATATTATCATTATTCAATATGTATATATATTATTTATTGTTACTGCATATGGAAATAATATTATTACTTCTAAATCAAATATTATAAATAATATCGCCACTAATATATATTGTATATTTAATGTCCCTCTACAATCTCCTAATGGTACTAATCCACATTCATAAGGTGATAATTTATTTATATATGGTTGATTATCCCCTAATACTAAATTTATAAATAATAATGCAAAAACTATTATTACTGTTAATAATATTAATAATAATAAACTATTCATTTTCTTTTTCTTTTTTCTTTTTTCTTTTCATCTATCTTTCTTTTTTTACTGTTTCCCTCTCTTAGGACCAATTGGAATTGAACCAATATTTTTCGGTTATCAACCAAACACTTTACCTTTAAGTTATGATCCTTGCTTATCTTGTTATTCTACGGATTTAATGCTACTAATATACTTGCTACTAATACAAAGTATCCTAATATTATTGGTAATAAACCTGTTCACGCAAATAACATTAATTGATCAAATCTTAATCTTGGAAAACTTGCTCTTATTCATATAAACATAAATAATATTATTGATGTTTTTAATCCTAATCCTATTGGTTCTATTCATCTACTATCTATTGGTACTAAATATCCTCCTAAGAATAATATTGATGTTACTGCTGATATTAATATTATATTCCCATATTCTCCTAAAAAGAAATATGCAAAAGATAATGATGAATGTTCTGTCATAAATCCTGCCACTAATTCTGATTCTGCCTCTGGTAAATCAAATGGCGCTCTATTTGTTTCTGCCAATGCTGCTATAAAAAATATTAGTGCTATTGGTAATAATGGTATTATATTTCATACTGTTCTTTGATTTGCTACTATTGTCATTAAATTCATTGAATCTGCTAAAAATACTACCATTAATATTACTATCCCCATTATTACTTCGTATGATATCATTTGTGCTGTTGTTCTTAATGATCCTAATAATGCATATTTTGAATTCGCTGATCATCCTGCTAATATTATCCCTAATACTCCTAATGATGATATTAATAATATATATAATATACTATATGTTAAATCTGCTATTACTATTCCTCTACTAAATGGTATTACTGCTCATGCTAATATACTAAATACTAATGTTATATATGGTGCTACTAAAAATAATATTTTATTCGCTTGTGATACTAATATTGTTTCTTTTATTACTAATTTTAATCCATCCGCAAATGGTTGTAATACTCCTAATACTCCTACTTTATTTGGCCCTAATCTTCTTTGCATTGCTCCCATTACTTTTCTTTCTGCTAATGTTAAATAAGCTATTGATACCAATAATGGTACTATTAATACTAATATTTCTAAAAATTGCATTTCTTTTTCTTTTTCTCAGTTCCTTCCTCCTTCTTTCTACACACTGCCGAATAAATGACTCGAACATCTATTTTTACGTTTACAAAACGTATGCTTTACCTAATTAAGCTAATTCGACTCCTTTTTCTTTTCTTGCCTTGAACTGGAATTGAACCAATACTTACAGAGTTTCAATCTGCCACTCTACCTTTGAGTTATCAAAGCTATTGGACGGAGGGATTTGAACCCACATACCTCATACTCAAATTATGATACCTTACCCATTAGGCTACATCCAATGAATTCTTTAAGCTGATTTTCTTTTTCTATACTTCTTTTTTACCTACTTGTTTTTCTCCTTGCGTTATTCTTACCTAATTTTCCTTTGCTTTCTTTTTTTCTTTCGCTTTTTTCTTTTTGCTTTTTCTTTTTTTCATATTTATCTTTCCTCTTTAGCTTTCACTAAAAAATTCCTAATTTTTTTCTTCTTACTTTAATATTCCGGACCTGACCGTCTACGAAACGGCAACCTTTTGCTCGACAAGCAAATACTTTCTTTAAGCTACAAGTCCTCTTAGGCACACTTGTGCCTTTTTTATACTTGTTATAGGATTTGAACCTATAATTTTTGACTTAGAAGGTCAATGCTTTATCCATTTAGCTAAACAAGTCTTAGCTATGGCGGTAAAGTATTTGAACTCTTATCTCTCACTTATGAAATGAGCGTTTTACTTTAAACTATACCACCTTGCGAATAATGGGATTCGAACCCATACCATACTACTTGGAAGGCAGATAATCTACCAAACGATCTCTATTCGCTTTAGACTAGAAAGTGAATTGAACACTCCTTCTTAGATTTGCAATCTAATACATTACCATCTATGTTATCTAGTCCTTTTCTTCTATTCCCTGGGCAAATAATTGGAATTGAACCAATTCATACAGTTTCACATACTGTCATTCTACCTTTAAATTATATCTGCCTGCATAAAGTTATTCCTTTCTTTCTTCAATCCTCTCATTATGTGTGAAATAGTGTATTTGGTAGCACGTTAGGCTCATGACCTGATAGAGAATTGTTCGAATCAATTCTTTCGCATTCCGGCTCCTTAGTTTATATGGTTAGAATAGAACACTTTCATTGTTCAGAAGCCTGTTCAACTCAGGCAGGAGTCATTTTGCTATTATTGCTTAATGGTAAAGCAGATCACTGTTAATGATCCCATCTAGGTTCAATTCCTAGTAATAGCTCTCCTTATTTTTATTGTTTTTCGTCTCTTTTTTTCCTTTTATTATGTTAGCGTTTTTAAGTCTCTTTACTTTCTTCTCTACTCTTCTTACTATCTCTTCTTCTAACCCTGTTTATTCTGTTATTGGTTTCATTTCTTTATTTACTTTTGCATCCTCTTATCTTCTTTTCTTAGGTCTTGGTTTCATTGGTTTAACTTATTTAATTATTTATGTTGGTGCTATTGCTATCTTATTCCTTTTTGTTGTTATGATGATTAATCTTAAATTCTTAACTAACAATTTTTATTCTAATTTCTTACCTTTAGCTACTCTTCTTACTTTCTTATTTTTCTTTACTAATTTCTCTTTCTTATTCCTTTTTGATTCTTTCTGCTTTTATTCTTCTCCTTCTTGAAATTCTTTCTTTAATTCTTTCAATCTTTTAACTTCTTTAGCTTTCCCACTTTATTCTTCTTTCTCTCTTTGATTAATTTTAGCTAGTTTTATCTTATTATTAGCTATGATTGCTCCTATTCTTTTAATCTCTCCAGTCTTCTTCTTTTACCCTTGCTTTTTTTTCTCTTTATCTCTTTCTTCTATTCCTCCTTTTTTCACTTTCCTTCCCTCCTTTTTACTTATCCCTTCTACTTATTCTAGCTACTTTTCCTGATTTTTTTTGTTTTTTGTCTATTTCCCAGTCATTCTCTACTCTTCTTTCTTTATTTATATCAAGCTTTTTATTAAGCTGCATATAATAATAAGAAGCTCATCATTAATGAGAATAATCCTATAGCTTCTGTTAAAGCGAATCCTAAAATACAGTAGCTAAATAATTGTCCTTTTAATGAAGGGTTTCTTGATGTTGAGTTTATTAAAGCTGCGAATACTAATCCTATACCTATACCTGCACCTGTTAATCCTATTGTTGCTATTCCTGAAGCTATTAATTTTGCACTTGCTAACATTATTTTTTCTTTTATTCTTTTTTTATTCTCTAATAATTCTTCAAGTTTTTCATTTTTTTTCTTTTCTTATACTACACCTTTTAACTTAAATATATAATATATTAATACAATGCTTGATATTAATCCATATAACATCATACACATTATTACTATCATTGTTATATTATTACTTCCCTTAAGCCATTTATATATAAAAGAATTATTACCTACCCATTTTACTATTTTTATTTCCATAAAATTTTTTATTGTAAAACTTATTATTAATCCTATTAATAAATATATTACTATTAATAAAAAGCCTAATACACATAATAATAATTGAAGGTCTAAAGATAAATCTCCAAAACTATCAAATATTCCATATTCCTTTATTGGTGATGCTGGTCTACTTATACTAGTTAAATCACTTTTATTTACACTATGTATTAATTCCTTAGATACGGCTGTTAATGCTGCAAAACCTCCTAATGTTACTGCTACCGCCGGTTTTGTTTGAGGTGGTACAACCTTTACTATTTGAGATATTCCTATTCCAACTCCTACTATAGTTCCTATATTTTCTATAGTACTTAATATATTTAAATTTACATTTATATTAGGAATATTATTAGAACTAGAGTTATTATTAGATGTTGGAATACTTTCTTCTCCCATATAATATATCATATTAAAAATATATGAAAAGAATCCTTGTTCGTATAAACTATATATTAAACCAAAAAATCCAAATAAAATACTAAATTGAATAGTAAATCAAGGGCTTTTTGTCCATTTTATGAACTTATTATTTAAATCATTAAGTAATGATTCTTTTCTATTTGAATTAGTTGAATATAATCTTTTTTGATTATTAAAATTTATATTTATTCTTGCTTTAGGTGGTACTATTACTTTTTTTTGTATTTTTATTTAATATTATCATTGAAACTAATAATATTAATATTATTTCATCTCCTTTCATTAATTCTCCTAATCCCATTATTAATATTAATCCTATTATTATATTTATTGCTATATTTGGTATATAACCATTATCAAATCTTGCTAATATATTACTTGTACTATTTACTTTATTTACTATATTTGTTACTCCCATTAATTCTAATACTCCTTTATCTAATCTTTTTCCTGTTACATATCCCATATTTAATATATTTGTTAATAAATAAGTATTATATATATTATCTATATGATATTTTTTATTTAAGAATCTATATATTGTTTTTCTTATTCCTGTATCTGCTATTTCTCTTTCATCTCTATTATATATTATATAACCTATTATCATTACTGATACACTTCCTATAAATGGTAATAATTTTATATATAATGGTAATCCAAATTCTCCTTCTATTGTTGTTAAATTATCTGGATTTATATATATACTATTTCCTCATATTCCACTTCCTACTCCTATGAATAAATCATATGCTATATAACCATGGAATATTGAGAAGAAACCTAATATTACTAATGGTATTGTCATTACTAATGATGGTTCATGAGCATGTGAATAATTATTTTTTACTCCATTTGGATATGATATAAATGTTAAATATATTAATCTAAATGAATAAAATGATGTTATTAATGCTGTTATTGTTCCTAATCAATATGCTACTACTCCATTTAATTTATATTGTCCGTATGCTACTTCTAATATTAAATCTTTTGAATAGAATCCTGTTAAATATGGTATTGCTAATAAACTTAATGATCCTATTAATATACTTACATATGTAAATGGTATTATATTTATTAATCCTCCATATTTTCTCATGTCTTGTTCGTCTGCTAATGCATGTATTACTGCCCCTGCTGATAAGAATAATAATGCTTTAAAGTACGCATGGTTTACTAAGTGGAATACACTTAATGTATATTGAGATAAACCTACTGCCATTACCATATATCCTAACTGACTACATGTTGAATAAGCTATAACTCTTTTTAAATCATTTTGGAATATTGCTGTTGATGCTGCAAATAATGCTGTAAATCCACCCACTCATGTTATTATTAATAATCCTGTTGGGCTATATTCTAATAATGGTGATACTCTTATTAATAAGTATACACCCGCTGTTACCATTGTCGCCGCGTGAATTAATGCTGACACTGGTGTTGGCTTTTCTGTTGATATTACTCCTTAAAGTAATATACGCAATTACTCTCATAATTGTTCGGACTATACCTTCATTTTATTCATTAGATCTTTTACTCTTTTTAATCCTTCTTCCTTTAAATGTTCTTTATTTTTTACTAATTTATATACTTTTATCCATTTTAAATAATCTATATATTTCTTTGTTTTTAATTTATTTTTTTTTAAATAACTTATTATTCTATTTAATTTCCTTAAATTTACTGTCATATTATAACCATTATAATCCTTCATAAAACTTATTCTTCCATCTAGCATCTCTGCTATTTTGCTCATTAATTCTTTTTCTTCTTTTTGAGCTATTATATATCTTACAAATACTTGATTATATGTTTCTGACCTTTTTATTACACTTACTGTAAAACAACCTTCTGCATCCGTAAATCCTAATAACCATCCATTTTCTAAGGTTGGATTATTTTTTTTATTTATAAAACTTATTTCTGTTCTATAAATTTTATTATATGCTTCTAACCATTGTTTAAATTGATTATTCTTTTTTTCTGTATATAAATTTCCATTAAATATTTCTATTAATTTTTTTATTCCTTGTTTATCTCTTACTCTATAATGATGAATTTTATTCTTTTTATCTTGTATTGATACACTTCCAAATCCTAATTCTTTTTTTATATAGAATAATATTTGTGCATCATTACTTGATTGTGTTACTTTAAACTCTAAACAACCATTTTTATTTATTATAAATGATCCATCACCTTCTGTAAACCCTATAAACCAATATTTAAATGTTGAATCTAATGATTTTTTTAATGTTTCACATGTAGTCTCTGAGGATCCATTTCTGTTTCCTGCGGATTGTCCTATTTCTTGGATTTTTCCGAGCTGTATATTACAGAGTGGACCAAGTCATTTCAGGGTGTTCCCGCATATAGTGAAATTTTTTGAGAGCCCTAACAAACCCTCCATCGCGTCTGGTAATCAAGTATGAAGACCTAACTGTGCTGATTTAGCCATTGCCCCTATTAATACTAATATTGATATTATTGTTAATAATTCTACATTTATTAATGGTGCTAAGCTAAATATTGTTGATAATTCTAAATTTCCAAATACTCATATTATTACTATCATTCCTAATGTTAATCCTCAATCTCCTATTCTATTCATTATTAATGCTTTCTTTGCTGCTTTATTTGCTTGTATTCTTTTAAATCAGAAATTTACTAATAAATAAGAGCATATACCTACACCCTCTCATCCTATGAATATTAATAATAAATTATCTCCACTTACTAATACTAGCATAAAAAAAGTAAATAATGATAAATAACTATAAAATCTTGGTACATGAGGATCTGCTCCCATATAATCTGTTGAATAAAAATGTACACAACATGATACTATTAATACTGGTAAATATAAACTTACACTTAATGTATCTATATTTACTGATCATGATATTTCTAAATATTCACTATTTATTCATTCTATTATTCATATATTTACTGGTGATTCTGATATTGCTACTTCATAATATGCTATTATTGATAATATACAACTTATTGTTATTGCTGTACATCCTAATATTTTACTTCCATAAATCCCTAATTTTCTCCCTAATGAACCTATTAAAATACCACTTAATAATGGTAATATTATTATTGATAAATACATATCTTTGTTTTTTCTTTCTCCTTTTTCTTTTTTACGCCTCTATCTACATCACTTTTCTTATCTTTTCCGCCTACGGCTGATGTACTTGACTCTTTTCTCTCTCTAGATCCTTTCTTTTCTTATTAATTTATTAATATGTTTGATACTGGTATATGTAATGATTCTAATATTATATTTGGATATACTCCTATTATCATTGTTATTATTATTAATGGTAATAATATATATACTTCTCTTCTATCTAAATCATTCATTTTCCCTATATATACACTTTCTACTCCAAAACTTACTCTATTATAGAATCATATTGAATATCCTCCTGCTAATACTATTCCTGATGTTGCTAATACTGTTGCTATTGGATTTGCTTTAAATGCTCCTAAGAAACTCATAAATTCTCCTACAAAGTTTCCTGTTAATGGTACTGCCATATTTGCTAATGTTAATATAAAAAACATTATTGATAATACTGGCATTCCTATTGTTACTCCTCTATAATATTTTAATATTCTTGTATGTGTTCTATCATATAATGCTGTTACTATTATAAATAATCCTGGTGATACAAATCCATGTGCTATCATTAATATTATTGATCCTTCTATTCCTTCTATACTATATGAAAATATTCCTAACATTACTATCCCCATGTGCTCCTCGACTCTTATATCGAAGCTGGACCATCTCTTTATCTACTCTTCTTTAAAGCCTTCATTCCATTTAGTCTCTAAATGTTTCCAAGCTTTACCTAATATTGTGTCTTTTTCTGCTAAATGACATTTTAATTCCTTTAATTCATTGAATTTGTCTATTAAATTTAATCTTACTGATTTTTTAGATCTTGATGGATTTATATGGAAATAATTTTTATTTATTAAATCTATTTCTTCTTTTTTATATATTGTTCATTTATATGCTGTTTTGTTTTTATTATGCGAATATATTTTCCCTCCATATAATTTTTCTAATGATTCTAACATTCCTTTATCTTTTTGAGTTATTGCTATTATTATTACATTGTTTTCTTTATGTATTGATATATTCCCATCTGCATCAAAAAACCCTGATAATCATCCATTTGAATATTCTAATGCTATTGGTTCTTTTACTTCTATTTCATATTTTAAACATACTTTTTTTAATTGTTCTATTCTTATTGGATTCCTTATATTCTCCTTTATATCTTGTATTAATGATATTAACCCACCTCTATGAAATAATCTATATCTTACTGCTTTTACTCCTGATCTTAGTTTTATAGAACCACCATATTTTTGTTTTATTATATATAAACAATGTTCATCCCTCAAATCCATAGTTATTTCTAATCCTACGGATGCTCCATCTCTAGATACATAAAAATTCCCATCTCCATCTATTAATCCTGCTAATCATTCATTAAATCTTTTTTCAGCTTTTATTCTATTCTTTGTTGATGTTGAATACTCTTTCTTTGTAGATAACAAACATATGGCCTCTGAGATTCCTACTAACACTCTTAATTTTAGTGCTTTGGTTATCTGCGGATTGTTCCATAATATTACAAAAATTCTTACTAAAAAGGAATCATTCTGACTACTTACATTCTTAGTATTCTGTAATAACGAATTTTCTTCTTGAAATTTCCCGCATATAGTTTGTTGCGTATTACTCTTTGAGTAATAAGGGCCAATTTGACCTATTGAAGAATAAGCTATTATTTTTTTCATATCTATTTGTCTTAATGTTGTTAAACTTGAATATATTATACTTATTATTGATAATCCATATACTAATGGTATAAAATATATTGATCCTTCTGGTAATATATTTATTGAATATCTTATTAATCCATATCCTGCTAATTTTAATAATACCCCTGCTAATATTATTGATCCTGCTATATTCGCTTCACTATGTGCTTCTGGTAATCATACATGAACTGGTATTAATGGTGTTTTTACTGCAAAAGATATAAATAATGCTAATCATAATATTGATTCTCTTTCTTTTGATAATGAACTTATTGCTAATATTCCATATTCTGTCGATCCTATTTGTGAATACATTACTATTATTGCTAATAACATTAATAATGATCCTAATAATGTTATTATAAAAAATTGATATGCTGCATATATTTTCTTTTCTCTTCCTCCATATATCCCTATTATTAAAAACATTGGTATTAAACTTGCTTCGAATGTTATATAAAATAATAATATATCTAATAATACAAATACTAATATTAATATTGTTTCTAATCCTAAAAATAATATTAAATATAATTTTACATTCTCTTTTACTGTTGATCATGTTGATAGTATACATACTGGTATTAATAATATTGTCAATCCTATCATATATAATGATATACTATCTATTCCCATTTGAATTGGATAATAACTATTATAGATTTCTACAAATTGAAAATAATTATTGTTTGTATTATATATTAATCATATTATTACATATAATATTATTAATATCATTGATGTTATTAACGCTATTAATTTTGATATTCTTATATTTGATGTTAATGCTATTATTATTGATCCTATTATTGGTAACATTATTAATGCTGTTATCATTCTTTTCTTTTTTTTTCCTTTCTTTTTCTTTGGTTACCCTTTTTCCCTCGGATTGACGAGACTCGAACTCGTAATCTTCTAATCCCAAAATAGACGTCTTTCCTTTTGACCTCAATCCGTTCTTGTTGTTATCATTACTATCCTATTCCCCTCGTAATGACTGATGGATAGATAGGGATTTGAACCCTAGGAGAAATTATCTTCTCTATGCATTTCAAGTGCATCACATTAAACCGGACTCTGTCATCTATCCTGGAGATAACGAGATTCGAACTCATATCTTACCGATTGCAAATCGATCACTTTACCAAGTTAAGTTATATCCCCCTTTTTCCTTTATATTATTATTGTTCTTAAGCATACTTTTAATGAATATACACCATTTTTTCCTTTTTTTTGTATTAATGTATTATCATTTAATGAATTTATATTATTTCTTGACATTTCTCCTATTTTAAATATTTTTTTCATACTTCTTCCTGCTCTTCTTTGTTTACTTATTTTCCCTTTTATTTGTATATATATTCCTTTTATATATGATCTTATGCTTTTATTTCATAAGCTTTTTTTTATTTTATTTCAATCATATGTATTATTTGTTTCTTCCATTCCTGATATTTTTATCATTTTTTTTATATCTTTTCTTATTTTTTTAAAACTTTTATTCGTTAAGTTTTTTATTATTCAATCCCCTATCATTTTACTATCTAATATTGGGCTTTTTACTTCTATTATTCTTATTTTTACTTCTTTTTCTACTATTCCTTTTATATATTCTTCTAATAATCTTCTTTCTTCATTTTCTTTTCTTTCTATCTCTTTCTTATCTCCTCTACTTTTTATTCAATTCTTATCCTCTTTTAATACCAGTGTTCCTTTTTTATTTATATATTCATATAATCACACTAATATTTTATTTCATTTTTCTGTTATTGATGTTTTTTTCTTTTTTCTTATATTTATTTTCTTTCTTTTTTTTTGTTTTTTTATATTTTGTTTTCTTCTTTTTCTTCAATTTTGTTTTCTTCTTTTTTCTCTTAATTTCTTTAGTTTTTCTTCTATTCTTTCTATTTCTTCTTTTTCTTTTTTATATAATTCTAATTCTTCATCTATATTACTTCATTCTTTTATATTTTTTTCATATAATTTTATTCATTCTTCTTCCTCTATTTTTATTATTTCTTTATTTTTTCTATATAATTCTTTTACTTCTTCTACATCTTTCTTTAATAATATTATCTTTTTATATTCTTCATATAAATTTCTTACTTTTTCTTCCTCTATCTTTAATCTCTCTATTACTGTTTCTTCTAATTCTACTCCTGCTAATAGCTGATCTAATATTTCTTTTATTTCCTTCTCTGATAATATCCCTATTTTCCCATATATTAATAATTTTCTTTTATTATCTAATAATCCTTTTATATTCTCTATTAATAATAATATCTTTTCTCTTATTCCTTCTTCTTTCTTACATTTTAATAATACTATTTGTAATTCCTTTCCTGTATTCTCATAATATGGATTTGATATTCAATTTTCTTTCTTATATTTATGTAATAATATTTTATTTATTAATTTTTCTTTATTTAAATAGTCATTTATATCATTATAACTATATATATTTGTTGACCAAGTTTTATTTCTTTTTCATTTCTCACTTCTTGATAATCTCATTTTTTCTTTTTCTTTGTTTCTTTGTCATTCCTTCTTTTGAGAATATTGGGATTTGAACCCAAATCATGTAAATTAAAAATTTAAAACTTTACCATTTAAGCTATATTCTCCTTTTTGTTCTACCTACTGAGGGACTTGAACCCTCAAGCCATAGGCAAAGAAATTTAAGTTCTTCGAGTTTACCAATTTCTCCAAGTAGGTCTATTTTCCTCATCTAGACCTTTCTCTTTCTTTCACTTTTCCTCTTTTTTTCTCTCTCCTTATTCTACTTACCCTTTGGTTATTGTTAAGATTCTGAATTTTTAAATGTTTAAAAACTTTTGTTATCATCTATTTCGCTTCTTGACTGTTTAGCTAACTCATTACCCTGTGGTGAAATATAAGTAGAAGGAGTATATAATCTTGATGCTATAGTAGAATATGACTTATTACTATTGAGTGTATAAATTTTTTTCTTTTTTGTTACCTTTCTAATTAAGTTATTATTTGGATGATTATCAATTAAGTGAAAATCTTTTAACCCAATATTTTTTATGAAATTCGATAATCTAGAATGTTGAGTATTATACTCAAAACTTTTTGGTCCTCCTGTTATTATTATACCATACTCCTTACATATTGTTACAAATTCATATAACGGATATTTTGGGCTTAGAATAAAGTAACAATTATTTGTTACGCTATATTGAATATCGATCTTTTCACTGGAACTTTCCTGATCATGTAAAATGGATTTTCTAATTATCTCAACAGTATTTATAGGTGTAAGTATATGAAAATCATAACCAGAAACATCTCTGTAATAATCATTATCTTTATTTGTTGATTCTTTATTCGATATATATATCAATGTTGTTTTTTTCTTATTAAACTTAATCGTATCTTTTACAGATTCTGAATATGGATAATCAGTGTATGTTAAAGAATCTGTATAATAAGTAAATAATAGTGTGTTTAATTTGAAAAGATCATCTAGAGATATAATGTTAATATATGCAGATGAGATTTTCAATATGATTATATCATTTTCTTTAGAGAAATATTTTAAGTTAAAAATTATCATGTTTTTGTTTTAATTATTTTATAAAAATGAAACCAGCTGTTTCAAAGCGTTCAATATTGGATAAAAATGGATTTGAACCAATATCTTAATATAAATTCTGTTTTACCATTAAACTATTTACCCAAGAATATATAATATTCTTTTATTTTTTAGAGTGAGAGAGCACTCATAATCTCAGTTATTCTAGATAAATCTGTATCTATTACTCCAACCTTAATTTCTTGTAAAATTTTAGCTTGCTCATCAGATAAATTATAAGTATCTTTATCAACTATTATATCACCTATAGTAGGTTCCTTAAGTTTAAAAGGAAATTTATTACCTGTCAAATCAAAAGAAGCATTAGTAAATTGTTGTAATAAAAATGTAGAAGCTTTACACTCAGCGCTATTTAAATTAAGTTTACAATACATCTCTGCATTTTTTCTAAGAATTTCAGTTTTAAGTCTAGCTTCTTCTAATTTATGAAGTTTATGCTGATTATAGAAATAGCCACATCCACCTACAAAAAAGACAGCTGCTAACAACCCACCAGCCTCTCCAGGAACGTGACTTAATGTAAATTTAACAATTTCGGTAGCTGGATAATTTAATGTATCTAATTTCTTAAAATATACAATAGGATAAGAAATCAAAATAGAAAATATAAGTAATCCTCTTAAATTAAACATAATTAATACAGAAAATAATAATGTTAATAAGACAATCTTAAAATAATTATTTATAACTAAATAATTATAAAATTCACAAACTTTAGATAAAAGGGGTGTTAATTGACTATGAAAATTTTTAATAAAAATTTCTGAGTTAAACAATTTTAAAATAATAAACCATGAGGCTAATATATAACTTTCATTTAAAAAACATGCATAAATGATTATTATGAATAATAATGTAGTAAACAAGTCTAATGTATAACTATTGAATTTTTTAAACATATAAAAATAATTAAGTATAAAATTGAACTCATTCCTAGTTCAAAGAAAGGTAGGAGCTATTACTACAAGAATAGAGATAAAAAGGATTAGATAGAAATGATAAGGAAAGAAAAAGAAAACTCCTTCCTATAGGAGGCCCCACCTCGCCACCTAGAATTGCTGACAACCACTCTTTTTCAACATCTTTTTTTATATTCATTGATTATACCTTATATTGGGGGTTTATTATTAAATATACATATTAACCATTTCCAGCCATTTATATAATAAATACATCGCCACAATAAAATTTATATAAGCAATTAATAGTGCTACCACATAATAAATAAATGATAACTTTTTATTTAATTCTTGTATCCTTTTAAAGATTTTTAATATTTTTGGATAGTTTTTAAGCATATACTCTATCTTATCAAAATAATATAATAATATTAGCCTGAATACTATAAAATTAAGCATTTGTATTCCAATAAATATTAATACCATCGATACTGATATTAACACAATTGAGGGTGAATCTGAAAATACGTCTATATAGCCTAAATTTAAGCCAAAGTTCTCTAATACAGATCTCATGGTATCGCCTCCACCACTATTATTGTTTGCTTGATCCCTAATGTAGTCTATGCCAACTCCTCCATTTCTTGAAACTGCATAAGCCCCTAAACCTATCAGTGCTACTGTTAATACACCACCGAACATTGTACTAAACTGTCTTATTGTTTTCATCCTTTTTGTTTTCTTCTTTTTTCTCATTTTTCTATAGGAGGCCCCACCTCGCCACCTAGAATTGCTGACAACCACCTTTTTTTCAGCATCTCTTTATTTTATATCTTATTTATTTGTTGAACCTTCCCCTTTCATTATCAAATCATAAGCTCTATTCACATCGTCCATATCTATTGCAGCCTTTTACACATAAGTAAACTTTTCCTGAGGCTGTTTGTATCATTCTTATTGGCTAATTTCTCACCTCATATTTTTTATTCTTTATAAGTGTTCTCACACCTAAAGCTCTCATTGTTGAGATAAACGTCATATATGTAAAATGAATTGTTACAATAGTTATAACTGCTAATTTGGGTATATTGTTAAAGATCTCTATGTTAATATTGGGGTTGCCTTTTGTAATAATATATAAAATCACCACACAACCGGACATAACCCTCAAAGTCCTAGTTATGATGTTTTCCTTTATCTATATCCTGTTTATTTCTTAATAACACTGTTGGTAATATTAAATTATTAACCTTCAGTCCCTAATTCTTCATTTAATCATGCTAAGTATTTTTCTAATGATACTCCTTCTACTACTATTGGCATAAACCCGTGCATTACTCCACATAATTCACTACATTGTCCATAATATACTCCTTCTCTTTTTATTAAGAATGAAGATTGGTTTAATCTTCCTGGTATACAATCTATTTTTACTCCTAATGATGGTAATGCTAATGAGTGTATTACATCTGTACTTGTTACTATTACTCTTACATTTGTATCTACTGGTACTACTACTCTATTATCTACTTCTAATAATCTTAATGTACCTAATTCTAAATCTGCTGTTGGTACCATATATGAATCAAATTCTATATTGTCTGATTCATTTCCATAATCTGAGTATTCTGTACTTCAATATCATTGGTGACCTGTTACTTTTAATGTTATTGTTGGTTCTACTACTTCATCCATTAAATATAATAATTTAAATGATGGTATTGCTATTGCCATTAATATTAATGCTGGTGTTATTGTTCATATTAATTCTATTAATGTACCGTGGTTTAAATATTTATATGTAAATTTATTTGTATTTTCATTAAATTTTATTATTATTGATGTCATTACTCAACATATTAATACTAATATTATTAATAAATAATATAATATTTCATTATGTAAGTTTAATATCCCTTCTGCTATTGGTGAGGCACTATCCTGAAATCCTAATTGTCACGCTTCTGCTGCATCATTTGTTATTGTTGTTATTATTGTTCTTATCATTGCTTTTTTTCTTTTCTCCCTTTTTCTTCTTTTTTTCACTATATTTACTCCATTACTCCCTTATGGTTATACTATTTACTTATACTTGGATAATTTAATGATATTGATCCTCTCAATCTATAGAATGATACTAATATCGCTAATCCTATTGCTGATTCTGCTCCTGCTAATACTATTATATATAATGAATATATATGAGCTAATATATCATCAAATTGTATTGAGAATACTAATATTAATATTGTTATTCCTAATAACATTATTTCTATACATATTAACATTAATATTAAATTTCTATTATTTATTACAAATCCTTCTATTCCTATTAAAAATATTAATAAGGCTAATTTCATATTTCTTTCTTTTGTTTATACTATAACCAATCTTTTCTTTTATTTCTCTTTTTTGTTCTAATTTTTTTGTTTTTT